GTGGTAGAGACGAAACAGCTTATTTGCTCGCCTGCGGGATCTTCTTCTATTCTCTTGACTCTTCTCGCTCTAAACTATTTAAATAGCATGCCGTTCCCACTTATTACTAGGAGAGTTTTTGAAGAGCTAAAAGTACACAAGGACTACGACAAGGAAAAGGAAAAGGAAGAGGACTACTCCCTAAGACTAAGACACGAAAAAAAAGAAAGAGAAAGAAGAAAGAAAGCAGACAAAAAAGGAAAAAGAATAAGAAAGAAATACGGGTGGTTAGATGACGAAACCTTTCTGAAAAGGACTCGTCTTTTTGACATTTATCAATGGAGTCGTCCAGGTCGACAGACAGCCGCGACAGAGTGGGGGGATCGTGCTGTAAGAAATGAAATGTCACAATTCTTTTTTTATCCATGCCAAAGTGACGGAAAACAAAGAATCTCGTTTACATATCCACCCCATTTTCTGGAGAAAAGCAAAGAATACGCTAACAAAATTATCCTGTGATGAACTGAATGATTATGATTTTTGGATTTCTACCAATAAAGAAAAAAGAAATAGACTAGTCAAGGAATTTCTAATGCGAATCTACCACATAGAAGGAAAGATAGAAGGAAAAAGGGTCTTTTTTAGTTTGACCGGAACGAGTGGACTCAAAAAAAAAACCGCTTAGGCACAAGGGTGCTAGACCGCCTACTATTTCTGAACATATACTTACCAAAAAAAGAGGATCCTCTGTTGATGTTGAGGGAGACACGTCGTTTACGCCAAATACGCCAAAGAAAAAAAGAAAAGAAAAAAGCTTGGTTATGAATTGGATCAAACGAATCCGTAAAAAAGTCCTCAAATGGGAATACTTTCTATTTAATAGAGTAGCACACTGGGAGGAAGAGTTAATTAGCCGTAGGCCAGTGCGATAGACCTTGCGTTCAAGGGGGTTTTTGCCTAAAACCATTTATGATATAGAGGATCTGCCCAAAAATGAGGTGCTTCACGCCTTAGGTATAGGTTTACCAGACACTGTAAACTGGGACACAACTGTCCTATTTTTTTCGCTAAATCGATATAAGGATTATCGTCGAGAACATATAGTGTTTACCCCGCGTTCTCAAAGACGTAAAGTAAATCTTTATATTTGGTATCAACGACTGGTTCGATCCCCTCTTTATATAAGCCTAAGACGGATGGGGGCATTGAAGGGGGTATTGAAATATTTGAAATCAATAAAATATTTGCAATTATTTATTAAACCTATCTATTATAGATTGTTTCAAAAAAAAAAGAAAGATAGAAGATTTAAACTTTTAGATGCTCCAGAAAAAGAAATCAAATATGAAAAAAAAAAGATAGGGATGGAAGAAAAAGAGCAGGAGAAAGATCCGGGGAAAAAGAGAAAGAGATCCGATTCTATTTCTAGAGCTATGCAGTCTATAGATAGCAGACTAGAAGATATACCAATTCTGAGAATCGTGTATCTCCTGATTTTGAATGACCCCTCGAAGAATTGCATCTTACTAATACAGTCCTTTCTTAGAAAGAATGTATACCTCCCTTTCTTGATAACGATCAAAGACGTGATTCGTCGATCATTAGGCCAATCGTCTGAATTGGTTGAAGATTTAGAGGAGTTGAACAACGAATTACATATTCGATGCACTCCGACTGGTTCTGAATATTCACAAATTGACTTGCCTAAAGGGTGGTTAACAGAAGATCTGTCTATAAAGATAGTATCTCCTTTCCGTCTGAGACCTTGGCGCGACAAATCTAATTCGAATTTGCAAGACCCAAATCCAAAAGAGAAAAGAGATAATTCTTCTTTTTTATCAATTTATGGAACGGAAACTGAGTCTCCTTCTGGTCCGCCTTTGAAAGAAGACCGATCTACCCTTTTTGGACCCATTTTTTACGAACTCGAAAAAAGACTTTGAATTCAAACAATTCTAAAAACATTTAGAGAATTTCGAAAAGAGGTAATACCTAGAGATCCAATCTTGTCAAAACCAGTTACGAAAAGTGAAGAAGATTTACTAAATGAATTGAGAGAAAATCAAGGAGTTCACTTGAGAGAAAATCAAGGAGTTGACTTGAGAGAAGAAAGTCAAGAACTTATAGATATACAAAGGCAGCTTATAGATCTAGAAAGGAATCTAAAGGAGTCTTGTATCAATTACCAAACTGACTTGAAGAGGCTAAAGCCAAAAAGAGAAAGGAAGAAAAGTTAACCGAGAAGAAAACAAGAGTTCGACCCCAAAGTTTCAAGCGAAATCTAAGAAATCTAAGAAATAGAATAAATGTCAAAATAAAAAGAAAGGTTGTTCGATTAATGCGTAAGGCAGAGTTCCTTCCTGACATTCTTAGAGAAAGGCTAAACCTAAACATAGATATATGTTTATCCATCATTAAGAATTTGTTTCGAAAAAAAGAATACAGAGATATATGTTTATGTATCATTAATCCACAAGCCTTTCTTAAATTACAAATAAAAAAAGAAATGATTGATGGATACACAGACATTTATGATGGATATTCTTATAATAGCGAAGAAAAAAGAACTCAAGAACCGGAACCAAATGAAGAATTGATTTCGAATAGAAAAGAATCGCTTTTATTTTTTAGTGAACTTCAGAACTATCAATTGAGTCTTGAAAATACGGAATTGGACAATCTTGAAGTCAATTTTCAATTGAATAATAAGTCGAAGATCTTTTCCAATTTTTCCTTTTTATCCCAAGCCTATGTTTTTTACAAATTATCACAAACAAAGGTTCCTAATTTTGATAAGTTAAGATCTGTCCTTCAATATCACGGAATCTTTTTTGGTCTTAAAAATGAGAAAGAAATAAAAGATTCTTTTCAAACACAAGGAAGATCTTTCTTTCTTAAAAAGGAAATAAAAGATTCGTTTCGAAAACAAGGAATAATGAAATCCCAATTAAAAGAGAAAAGATCTAAGAATTCTAGAGTTCAGCAATGGAAAAATTGGTTAAAAAGTCACTATCAACACCATTTATCTACGGATCAGTGGTCTCTATTAGAACCAAGAAAATGGCGAAATAGCCTTACTCAACGTTGTAGGGTTAAAGATTCACAATTAAGCAAAGGACTCTCGTATAAAAAAGACCGATTAAGTCATTACATAAAAGAAAAAAAGACAAATTATGAAGACTACGTAGTCTTATTACAAACTCAAAAAGAGGATTTTCAGAAAACCTATAGATATGATCTTTTAGCATCGAAATATATCTATTTTGTTTGAAGAAAAAAAAGACTCATATACTTCTAGTTCACTAACAAAGAACCAAGAATTGTATTATCTTTCTAATTATTATAAAATAGAAAAAGCGAACCTATGGAATAGGTGCAGGGATATGGCTTTCCCTTATTACCTAAAACTAGAAAAAGGTTCCCGTTTTGATAGGGATAAAGAGAAAGATCGAAAATCTTTTCATCCTGGACCTGCCCTCCTTGTTCAAGCAAGAGAGATAGAAAGAAAGAGAAAAAACTTTTTTGATAGGTTCCTACTTGTAAAAAAAAGATTCAAAGGTGAGTTCGATCGGAAACTTTGGTTCTTCCCCGAATTTTCCTTGGTTTCTAAGGCATATAAAGAGAAAATCCCTAAGGCGGATACGCAGATAGATCCTAAGGCAGAGAAAAAGAGAGATCGTAAGGCAGAGAAAGAGAAAGATAAAAAGAAAACGTGGTTTATAACAAAGGAATTCCTCTTTCGAAATCGGCCTGCATTTATCGACAAGTCTGACGTCAGACCTGCAGTCAGAAAAGAAAGAGAGGAAAGCAGGGAAGATATCTATTTTGATTTGGAAAAAGAAGTCACAGAGGAAGACATTCAAAAATTGAACCTTCGAGCAGTAGACGACTTAATGGCTATGGTCGATGAAAGAGACAGGAGATATGGCAGTTTTCATTTTCAATTTCGCTTTCATAGTCTTTTTAAAGACGAAAAAGATCTTCCGTTTATCGCCCAGCAAATAGAGTTTGATCTCAAGACACTTAGTATCGTAAAGCAATCGAGATAGAATGTAAAATTCCTTATTCTAAACACGCTAGAAAGTGGACGTCTGCATGTGGATACGCTGGTGAATTTCCGCTATCCTGAGACTGAGAGCAGTCAGACCGATGACAGTGATCAGAAGCAGAAGACCGATGACGTGGTAAGTCAAATCAACCCTTTTTTCGACAGGGGTATATTGATTAGTGAACCATTCCGTATATCTATAAGAGATTATGGAAGATTAATTATGTATCAAACCCTATCAGTGATTCCTAAGAGTAAAAAGCGACATAACCAATACAAAGAATTTATGAGTGAAAGTGAAGATAAATTATACACAAGAACGCTTGTTTTGAAGTCCTTTGATGAATCGCTTTCAACATATAAAAAAATGATGAAAAATATAGAAAAGAAGCAGTCTGATTTGTTTGCTCCGGAAAATCTTTTATCACCTAGAAGTCGTAGAGCATTGAGAATTCTAATGTGTTTTCAGTTTCAAAACAAAAAAACATATTCTTATGAAGATAAGAATGAAGATAAGAATCCTTATTTGCAAGCACAGATAGCTGAAGTATTTCATTCTAAGGCAGTTGAACTATTTTATTCTCAGGCTAGGCAAGAAATAAAAGACGGTAGTACACTCTTCTCTAAAAGCGAGGGTCTTGATCTTAATGATCTTAATAAGTTAATGAGATTAAAAATCTTTCTTTGGCCGTATTATCGATTAGAAGATTTAGCTTGTATGAATCGCTATTGGTTTGATACTTCGAATGGTAGTCGTTTTAGTATGTTAAGAATCCATCCGTATCCACGATTCTAAGTTTATCTCTACTCTATCCCATATTCAAAATATAGATCGTGTAGAGATAGATAACATAGAAGTACACACCTTATCTTAATCTGACATCCGTTTTCTTATACATAATAGGATAGGAATTCGATGATATATCAATAAGATGCAGAGCTGAATCAACAAAATATTTTTAATCGAAATCCTTTTATGAGTGCAGAAATGTATCATATTTTTCTATTCCTAGCCGAATCCAATTTCAAATTCGATTGATGATTGATTCATTTTCTTGATAATTTTTCAAGAAAATGAATCAATCAAATAAGGAAATTCGAATTTCTTTTTAGGTTTAGGTATACTAGAAAAAAAGAGCTCACGTTATTCTTACTGACCTTCAAAAAGATTCATATTTAGAAAAAGCAAAAAGTAGAATCAATTCTTTATGCCAAAATCAAAAGATTCAATCATGTCAAAAATTTATCAAGAAACAAAAGAAGAAAAAAGGGGGTCTGTTGAATTTCAAGTATTCTGTTTTACCAATAAGATAGAGAGACTTACCTCACATTTGGAATTACACAAAACAGACTATTCATCTCAGAGAGGTCTACGGAAAATTCTGGGAAAACGTAAACGAATATTGGCTTATTTATCAAAAAAAGATCGAGTACGTTATAAAGAATTAATAAGTCAATTGAATATTCGAGAGAAAAAAAAAAAAGAAAAAAAAACCTAGGAGGGGTTTACTTATGAATATGAAAAAAATGATAAAAAGAAGACCGTTTTTGGAGAGGTTAAAAAGATATGTTAGAGACTTCCTAATAGATCTGTTACAAAGAGGTGAGCATCTCCAGGCTTGGATTGAGATGCTAAAAAAGGAAGTCGATCCATTCACTCAAGATAACTCCTTTGGATCTGAAAAGAAGAAAAGAACCCTTTACCGATACCGATTCTTTTGCGTCTTTTTGGATGGGAATTCGAATCAATCCATATTCACAAAAGATACAGCTTTGGCTCTTTTAGTTTGTATCGTTGACTTAGAACAGGAAGACGAGAAAAGGTATGGCGAACAAACCTTTTCTCTACTATTATCTATAAGACGGAAACACTACAAGATAGAAGGAGATTGCCCAGACAATGAGTTGATCCATCTTTACCTTGGTGTTTTATACTAACAATGTTACTAATCGAAGGGATGCAAAGAGAACGGGAAAGATCTGAAACACTAGATCTCTACGAAGACAGGTATCTCAACGAAAACATGCTTCATCGAACAGCAAGACTATTCGTTGAATTAGTATTCGAAGAACAGATTCATTTTCGTAATACGATTACTAATATCTCTGACGAGCTTGATGACGGGATTTGTGCTAAATACAAGAATCAAGTCCATGCAATTGAAAAATCTCTTCACATAGTATGGTATATGATCCGACTTTATCTATACTATCAACTCCCAAACTATAAAATTACGTCTCTTTGCCGTGTAATCATTCGCGCAGAGCGAAGTCGTTTTGATCTCATGAAGATCCCTGAAGATCAAAGATCTCCCCTTTTTTATCGATTCGATAGGGCAAGCACTGATTTCCATTTCGACGCTGACAACCAAACTGAATTGACAATTCGATTGATTGTAATCCTTTTGGAGTTCTTATTAAATAGTCCCATAGGAAGGGGGGGGTAATGAAGATTCCAGATAGAAGAAAGTATCTGTGACTAATCTTTTTTGCTCCTCTATTTCTCTTTACCTTACTCTTTTTAGAATCGAATCGGGCGAACTAAGAAAAAGGGATTGAACCTCATAAGAATTCGGGTTTAAACTAAATTCTAAATTCACTTAAAAAAAAGAGAGTGAGAACAAAATACGAATCAACGTCTAGAACAAGAGTCTCGTACAAATAAATGTGTAATGTGATTCGAAATATTAGAAAGATAGTTAGAAAGTTTTGGATTAGATTATGGATTCTATAAACTTTGACTAGATTTAGATTGCAACAAGATCTTGGTTCGTTCACCTTAGTCATTTCTATCTTCTTTTTTTGACACACAAATCTCATATGGGAATATAGAAGCAAAGAAGATCCATTTTTGGGCGAAAAAGATTCGGTTTTTTCGGACAAAATAAAAATATCAAAAAATTTCAAACAAAATAAAAATCAAAAAAATAGGTTCCTATGATTCTTTGTTTTTCTCTAAATCTAAAAAAGCCACTTTTAGCTTTATAAAAAATAGAAAAAAAAAAAAAAAAAAAATTCATACGCCGGATGGGTGGGGGCGATAGTGCAAATTCGAGCTACAAAGCACAGTACTATGGATTATTGATTCATGTTAAAAGAAACTTGTACTTTGTTTTCTGATGAGACTTTGTTTCTAGTTTGGGATAGGGATAGTAAAGGGGACAGTCTTTTTATCTCTACAAAATATAATAGGTCTAATTACATCAAGAATTCTATTGACATCTCTCTTGATTCTCAAAAGTGTTGTCTTGATAGTTCCGGTTTAACTAGGAGTGAGAATTCTCTTTTTGATGAAAGTTATGACCCTTTAGATGATAGACAACCTCTGCTTTCTGAATATTTTTACCTTTATGATGATATTTATGACCTTGTTGATGCAACTTCTCAACCTATGGAAAGTTATGACCTTTATGAGGAATATCCTGAATTTTTTGATGAAAGTTATGATAAGTTTTTCATTCCTAGTAATATTTTGTATTATTATCTGACTGGAATTAAAAAATATAGACATTTGTGGCTTCAATGTGAAAATTGTTCTGAATTAAATTATAAGTACTTTTTGAAGTCACAACTAAATATTTGTAAACAATGTCAATATCATTTTAAAATGAGTAGTTCACAAAGAATCGACCTTTTGATTGATCCAAATACTTGGTATCCTATGAATGAAGCTATCATCTCTAGGGATCCCATTGAGTTTCATTCGGAGGAGGACCCTTATAAAAATCGTATCAATTATTATCAAAGAAAAACGGGGTTAACTGAAGCTGTTCAAACAGGTATAGGTAAAATAAACGGTATTCCCGTAGCAATTGGGATTATGGATTCTCAGTTTATGGGAGGTAGTATGGGATCTGCAGTTGGAGAGAAAATAACTCGGTTGATTGAGTATGCTACTAAAAGCTTTTTACCTCTTATTATAGTGTCTGCATCCGGAGGAGCACGGATGCAAGAAGGAAGTTTGAGCTTGATGCAAATGGCTAAAATATCGTCTGCTTTACATGATTATAAATCAAATTATAAATCAAATCGCAATTTAGTATATATATCAATTCTGACTTCTCCTACTACTGGTGGTGTGACGGCTAGTTTTGCTATGTTGGGAGATATCATTATTGCCGAGCCCAATGCCTATATAGCCTTTGCTGGTAAAAGAGTCATTGAGGAAACCTTGAATACGACAGTGCCTGAGGGTTCACAAGAAACCGAATACTTATTCGACAAAGGTGCATTTGATTCAATTGTACCGCGGAATATTTTAAAAGGTATTCTAAGTGAATTATTGAATTTGCACCGTAAACGTAAAAAGGTAAAAGAAAAATTGACAGAGGAAAAAAAAAAAAAAAAAGAAGCAAAAAAAAAAAAAGAAGCAAAAAAAAAAAAGAAAATACTCAGAGCGATTAACTTCTGGGATAGTGAATGGGACTCTTTTTGGGCAAAGTATTGGGACGATTACATTAATCAAGACTTGAAGTCCTATTCCTATTTTGACCAGTACTTTAATGAGTACTTGAAGTCCTACGATGAAAAGTACTCTAATGAATACTTCGAGTCCGACTTTGACCAGTACTTTAATGAATACTTGAAGTCCTACGATGAAAAGTACTTGCATCAAAAATTTCGAGTCCTATTTTGACCAGTACTTTAATGAATACTTGAAGTCCTACGATGAAAAGTACTTTAATGAATACTTCGAGTCCGACTTTGACCAGTACTTTAATGAATACTTGAAGTCCTACGATGAAAAGTACTTTAATGAATACTTCGAGTCCTATTTTTCTGACTACGTGGATTCCTATTTTAGGTATTTTAAAGATTCTGTTAAAAAAAAAAAGGATCTTACTGATTCTCAGAATTCATAGAGAAGCAGATCTATTCTCATTTTGGAACCAAGCTAGATCACTGACTCCCGGTAATTATATTGAAGCGCATAATTGGTTGAAGATTACGAGTCGATTCGAATAACAGAAAAGTTACTAATTCAAAGTTTTTGGATTTCTTAGAATAGGCGCCAACAATACAACATCGAAAGAGATTGGACAGACTATGAGTCGGTGCATCTTTTACCTTGGTATTGTAGTAGAAAAGTTACAAATGGTAAGGTAGATTGAAAAAAGTACGTAAAAGAAAAAAGATACTATATTTCAACGAAAACTTGCTTGATCGAACAGGAAGACTATTCGTTGAATTCCTATTCAAAGACGATGATCATTTTCGCCTTGCGATTGATAATATCAAGGAATCAATTGATCAGGGGATTCGTGATAACGCCAATAATCAAGTCCATGCAATTGAAATGAAAACTCTCTTAAAATAGTATGGAATATTATCCGCAATTATCTAAACCAGCGATTCACAAACGCTGAAATTACGTCTCTTTGCTGTCAAATCATTTCCGCGAAACGAATTCGTTGTTCTGCAATGGAGGTCCATGAAGATCAAAGATCTTCCCTTTTTTATCGATTTGAGAGGGCAATCCATAAGTTCTACGTGGGAGATTACACCAAATATGAATTGACAATTCGGTTGATTGCAATCCTTTTATCCGCCTTATAACTACTGGTAAAAGAGTCATTGAGGAAACGTTGCATACGACAGTGCCCGAGGGTTCACAAGAAACCGAATACTTATTCGAAAAAGGTGCATTTGATTCAATTGTACCGCGGAATATTTGAATTTAAAAGGTATTCTAAGCGAATTATTGGATTTGCACATTTTCTCGCCTATGCCCTGGCCTATGCCGGACCCGTTCTTGACAATAGACTGCTTTCCTGACGATGAGGAATTTGAAGAGTACGAATTTTAGTTATTTTTTTGAGTTATTTTTAGGTAAACAAATGATTTTTTTTTTTTAGAGTAAACAAAAACCTAGAGAATTTAGGTTTAAAGTATAAAGTAGTTGTTAGTCGTTTTTGTAATCAACGTCAAAATCAGCAATTGGTGACGTACAAAATACTCCTCAAACGGATGATCCTAAAGTATTTTGTAAAAAAGGATTCTTATTCTATTTATATCGTTGTACAGATAGGGTAAACCCCTTATTAACTATTCTGTCTAACTAGGTTTTTCTTCTATTTGACCAGATAAGGTAGTGGTCTCGCCTCGCATTGTATTCTTGTTTGCCTAGGAATTTCCAATTGTTCTCTTCAGCTCAGGGCGGAGTAGAGCAGCCTGGAAGCTCACGAGGCTCATAACCTTGAGATCACGGGTTCAAATCCCGTCTCCGCACAATTTTTGGTTTTGCAATAAGGCTTTTACTCTGCTAACGAGTAATTCATTTTTTTTTACTGGTATTTTTATTATTTTTATTTTCGTAGGAGCTAGAAAGGCTTTTATGCTATTTTAGGAAAAATATTTTTCACCTTTTAACTTATGGTTTTAACTTATGGTGACGAAGTTACTTACTTTACTTTGTTTGCCTAAGTTTACTGTTTCATAAATCGCAGATATTCTAACTATGCCCTTGTAATATTTTGTACGTGAAGATCAACAGATATTCTCGAACGAGAAAAAAAAATATATATAATCTAATATGATGCAATTGGAATTCCTTTATTAAGCAATTTTGTTCTTGCTTTGCTCGATGCAATCAAATTATTTCGTGAATTTAATAATAAATCCTTAAAATTCTTAAAATTCTTAATTGAAATAAGACTTAATTATTTTCTATTTAAATAAAATGGAATGGATATAAAATTTGAAATTTGAATGGATATAATATTTTTAGTTCAATAAATTTTTCTTTTTCATTTATTATACTACAATTTTTTATATTGTGGTCAATAATAGGAGTATTCTTGTTTTTCATATTATAGTATTATAATAAAGTGAATTGAAATTGAATTGATAAGAGATTAGGTAATACTGCTTAAACTAATAGTAGTTTTGATTACTTATTTTTTTATTCTCGAGAATCACAAATCGAAATCTTGTTAGAGGTCTTATGTGTCTTGAATTTTTCTTGAACGTAATAAATAAGGATTTTGTCACATTTTTTTATTTTTAGAGTCAGCTCAGCAATGATATTTTTTATCAATTCTTTTGAATTTATTCAAAGCAACTGAATCATCTATTGAACGCGCCTATTATTTCGTCAATCTTTTTTCGTTTTTTTATAAATTGGAATAGTTATAAATTCAAAGTAAATTAGTAGTTATATGACATAGCATATGATCTTGGTTGAAAAAGATAAAAATTGGTTGAAAAAGCTAAAAACTCAAAGTATTTTGACCCTCTTTGCTTAGTCACTCCAGAAGTAGGTTGAAAAATTTCTGGTAAATCATTGATTCGTCTGGCCTTTTAATTCTTTGAATAAAGAATTCATTTCCAAGTTTACTTTTACTAGATAGACTAGATCGAAAATTCATAAAGTTAAAAATATTTAATAAGTCAATGTCACATTCAGTAAAGATTTATGATACATGTATTGGTTGTACTCAATGTGTGCGAGCGTGTCCCACAGATGTATTAGAAATGATCCCTTGGACTGGATGTAAAGCTAAGCAAATAGCTTCTGCCCCACGAACAGAAGATTGTGTGGGCTGTAAGAGATGTGAATACGCCTGTCCAACAGATTTTTTGAGTGTTCGAGTTTATTTATGGCATGAAACAACCCAGAGCATGGGTCTAGCTTATTGATGATAAGTTTCATAAGATTAAACTTGAATACATTTTCTTTTTTTTTTTTAAAACGGCCTCGAAAAGCGAAACTAAAGTAAATAAATCTATCTATACTCCTTTTCTTTTCGGGTACGGACTTTTTTTTTTACTTTTTACCAAGTCGTCTATCTTATCTTCCCTTTAGACCTAATTATTTTTTTTCTTATGTCCTTTCTTTTTCTATGATCTGATATGCTGATTTTAAGGGTATATTATAGGTATTAAATGAAGATAAATCTTTTTTTTTTCCATTAAAAAAAAAGTGGTATTTCGACGGTATATTTTCTTACTGATGGGATTTAGTTTAACTACTTTTTTTGAGTGGATCACCAAGTTACTTAATATTCCCAATTATGGCATTTCCCCATATTCTTTTAAAAAACTTTCTATCTATATATGTCTCATGCTCTTTCTATATCTTCTTCTTGGTTGATGTATAGTAGGCAGAATAAAAAGAATCTAGGAATTTTCGACATCTGCTTAGCGCTTAGCGCTTAGCAAGGTAATTAAAAAAATATATTTATCGCTATGACATAATATTAATTTAGGAATTATAATTTGAGTATTTCGTCTTATAACCGCTAAAGAAAGGAATCGGGAGTCAATAGAGCTAAAAAAAAAAACTTATTAACTTAGTGTTACGGCCAAGAATGCATTCAATTTAGACTTGTTTTACTTTACTTTGTATGAGAAGTATTCTTTATTAAATAATTTGACTATTCAAAAGGTTCTTGCCTGTTTACACAAAGTTTCGATATGATAATATGAAGATATATATAAATATCCCTAGATATATAGATAAAAGGTACTATTACTATGTACTATGTGATACCTTTAGTTGTATTCATGAGGTCTTTTCTTTCTCAATTTAATTAGGTATTAATGGAAATGAACCATAACTATGTAATCCTATTCCTAAAAGATTGACCCCTAAATAGCATATCCAAATGATAAGAAAGCCTATCGACGCCACAATTGCAGAATTTTCAACTTGCCAATTATTTTTTGTTCGAATATGGAAATAAATGGCGAATATGGTCCAAGTAATAAATGCCCACGTTTCTTTCGGATCCCAATTCCAATATGATCCCCATGCCTGATTAGCCCAAACAGCTCCAGAAAGAATACCTATAGTTAAAAAGATAAATCCTAGGCAAATAATACGGTAACTCCAATGATCGAGTTGTTGACTAAACTGAGATCTATAATAATTTTTAACAGTTTTTTGATAAATATTACTTTTTTTTTCATTCATGTATTGAATCTCACTCAATAGAAACAAATCATTAAGAAAATAGTTCTTTTTAAAAAAAAGACTTAGCTCCTTTTTAATAACTAAAAGTGCTACTGACAATAACGATCCGCATAAAAGAGCTGCATAACCCAATATTATCATACTTACATGCATCATTAACCACTGAGATTGTAGAGCGGGTACTATTATAGTTAATGTGCGTTGCTGCAAAAGGCCTGAAGTAGCAAATCCTTGGAGAAAAATTACGCTTGGCCTGCTTATTGTACTTAATATTTGTGAATATGCCTTGAAAAACGGAAAAAAATTAATAATGTAGAAACTCCACGAAAGGAAGATTAATGACTCATAAAAATCACTTAATGGGAAATGACTAGAATAAATCCAACGAGTGGCTAATAAGAGGGTTATACAGAAAAAAGTGACTACCATTCCTTTTTGTAAGGAATCATAGAGTTCTATTTGTTTATTTATTAAAAAAGTCAGCAAAAAGATTGTAATTGCAATTAAAACTATCGAAAAGGAAATATGGGTAAAAATATGTTCTAAGGTTGAGAATATCATAAGGAAAGCGCTTCAATTATAAATTTGGAAATATATTTGGAGTGAAATTTATTCTTTATTTTTATGGGGGATATTCAATAAAAAGAAAAAGATCCCATGCCGCTACTCGGACTCGAACCGAGATGCTCTCGCAGCGCTTCCTAAGAGCGTCGTGTCTACCATTTCACCATAGCGGCTTTTTCAGAATATTGAAAATTATAATACCTTTTTTTGATTCTTATTTCTATTATTATTTTTCTATTATTTTATTTGAAATCTTAAAAAAAAAATGAAACCAAAAAATGAAATAAGCAAAATTGCCTTATTCTTATTTTAGATATTTTCTATTTTATCTAAAGAATATCTTAATTGCGGTTCTTTTTTTATTTTGTCTTTTGATAAACGAAAAAACAGACATACGAATTATTTATTAAATTATTTATTAGAAGAGTCTCTTTTTTAATGTAATGAAAAAATGAAACATTTCATTTATTGATAAAGAAACTAGAATTAAAATACTTATCATAGCTTTCATAAAAAAGGTTATAACTCTCAGAAAGAAGAGGTTCTCTATCATCAAAAAGTTTCTAACTTTCATCAAAAAGGGAATTTTCACTCCTAATTAACCCGGAACTATCAAGACAACACTTTTGAGAATAAAGAGAGATGTCAATAGAATTCTTGATGTGATTAGACCTATTCTATTTTGGAGATATGAAAAGACTGTCCCCTTCACTATCCCTATCCCAAACTAGAAACAAAATCTCATCAGAAAGCAAAATACAAGTTTCTTTCAACACGAATCAATAATCAATATTACTGTACCTTGTAGTTCGAACTAGCACTCTCCCTCCCCTCCTCCGTATTAATTTTTTGTTTTTCTATAAAAAAGCAACTTTTAGCTTGAGAGAAAGACAAAGAATCATAGGAATCGATAGAATAGAACTGAATCTCAATATATTGAATATTGAGATTCAGTTCTCCTTTTCGGTGGATTTCAATTTGACTTTTCAAGATTAAGATCCAAAGATGATATAGGCGTGCACAAGGACAACTACTAGAAAGACGAATACTAAAAAGCCAAAGATTTTTTCTTTCATATGAGACTCCTTTTAGTTTAGCTCGATATGACTAGGATCGAACGTGGTTTATAGAGACCAGAGAACCACCCTCTGGGGTTACGAAGGTTTCAATTCGAAATAGAAATAGGAGATTTCAGCCAAATAGTTCTTCATAGAGCGGTGATAAGATTCATCGGCTATGGCTTAAAGAACGAGAATCTTCTGTCCATTCTTATTGATAGGATCCAGGAGGAAATTGCTCTGGGTATTCGTGAAAAAGCAAATAATCAAGTGCATGCAATTGAAACCTCTCTTGAAACAATATTGACTATTGGCAAAGAATATATAAGCCAATGATTCGACAAAGAGGCAGCTCTTTCTCTTTTCTATAATATCCTTATGGAAGAGGTACGAAAGATGGTTATCGAAGTGCTAAGGCGCAATCGTAGAAATGGGGG